AAATTAAGACTGAACTAAAGAATAAAAAAAGCAAAGCGAAATCTATATAGAATGAAATGGATTGTGTTAATATCCAGATTTTTTGTTGTATATATAGAAAGAAGATTAAGGCTCTGTTTTATGATTTATTATATATATATAAAATTATATATAAAATATAAATCTAATTGGATCTAATCAACTTTTTTTTAGAATTACCACGACATAATAGATTAGTGACTCAACGTTTGTAGAAATGTAGAGATTCTCAATTATGGAAAAATCGATAGAGAAAAAAGCCGGCTATCGGACTCGAACCGATGACCATCGCATTACAAATGCGATGCTCTAACCTCTGAGCTAAGCGGGCTCACATAACAGAAATAATGCATAGGAATTCAAGAGACTACCGGATCCCCGCTATTAGCTGTAAAGTTCGTATGAACTATATATTTAATATAAACTATTTAATATAAACTATATATTATATATTCTAGTTCATTAAAATTAATATGAAAATTAATATTAATAATATATTTAATAAATAAATAGAATAATATGACTAAATAGAATTTTATTCTAATAATGTAACAGATCTAATAATGTAACAGAAATAAAATATCTGTCTAATTTCAATTTTATTATTATACATAATAATTATTGATGATATACGTTTACATTGCTGTTATTTTTATATTTAGCATATTTCGAATTTACATTATTTATCTTAATTTAATATAACTATTTAATATATATTTTTTACATTCCATTATATAATAAACTATAATAAAAAAAAAGAAATTTTTTATAATAATTTATAATAATAATAAGATATTGAAAATACCAAAAAATTGGAATTTCTTTTTTAGATTTGAGAATAGTTATAACAAATAAGGATTCATATTATAGCGGATCAGTCCTAAGAAAAGTCTAAAATAAGGATAAAGATACAACAATAAAAATTATAATCAGACATTCCTCTGATTTCGTTCGAAAAGGGATGAAGATAGGACAAAAAAACAATAAGGAAGAATATCGACCCTTCCAGTATTCCAAAGCACACTCTAAAAATAAAAGGGGAGGGGGACGTATATATATGTGGTATATACCTCTCTATATTGAATTGTGGATACATCAATGATAGAATCATTTCTGATTGAAACAAAGATGATTCATACAATAGAGGTGGAACGAGAGGGGGTAGCCAAAAAAATAAAATAGGCATACACAATTTTTTAATATAGGAATCATTATATAATGAACTCAATGGTTCCAAGATAAATGAAAAAGTTGGGTAAAATTACAACTGGATCCTTGTCTAAAAGGGGGATATGGCGAAATTGGTAGACGCTACGGACTTGATTGGATTGAGCCTTAGTATGGAAACCTGCTAAGTGAAAACTTCCAAATTCAGAGAAACCCTGGAACTAAAAATGGGCAATCCTGAGCCAAATCTTTATTTTTTGAAAAACAAGGGTTTAAAAAAGAGAATAAAAAAGGATAGGTGCAGAGACTCAATGGAAGCTGTTCTAACGAATGGAGTTGACTACGTTGCGTTGGTAACTCAAATTCTTCTATAACAAAAAATGATTAATCGGACGAGAATAAAGAGAGAGTCCCATTCTACATGTCAATACCGACAAAAATGAAATTTATAGTAAGAGGAAAATCCGTCGACTTTAGAAATCGTGAGGGTTCAAGTCCCTCTATCCCCAGTAAAAAGCCCGTTTTACTTTTTTACTATAATTCTCTTTTTTTTATTTTATAAGTGGTTCAAAGAAAATTCAATATTTTTCTTATTCATTTTACTCTTTCACAAATAGACCCAAAGTGAATTATTCACAGCCCATCTCATTTTCCTTACATTCACAAAGAAAGTCTTGTTTTTGAAAATCGAAAAAATTAGGGAATAGCTCAGTTGTGTAGAGCAGAGGCTTGAAAATCTTTGTGTCACCGGTTCAAATTTTGTTCCTGAATTGTTGGGATAGCTCAGTTGGTAGAGCAGAGGACTGAAAATCCTCGTGTCACCAGTTCAAATCTGGTTCCTGACACATAACTAATCGATTGAAAAGATATTTATACCGCTTCAAATTAATTGAAGCGGGTCAACATACAATACATATTAATAATCTAGAGCGCAATACATATTTTATATATAGATGTATAGATCCATCTATATTTGGAGATGGTAATAAAAAAAATAAGTTGTCTAAAAAACTTTCAAGTTTATTTTATAGGAGTTGAAGGATAGAACAAGTAAGGATATATTTTATACACAGTAACAAAATCTTTTCTTTTTTTATTTCGTATTTTCTTTCCTATTTATTCTATTTCTTCGTTCTTGTTTATGTTACTTTCAAGGGTTCATCTAAATGACATGCGCGGTACAAAGTTGATAGTGCAGAACTTTTTTGATTTATATATTATATTGTTTCCGCTCAAATGAAATTCATAATATCTTCAAAATTGGGTAATATCAATGAAGTCTTTTTTAGCTTAGTCTTAATATGAATTAGAATCC